AGACAAATAGAAGCAGGTCGACGAGCAATGACACGAAATGCACGCCGCGGTGGAAAAATATGGGTACGTATATTTCCAGACAAACCGGTTACAGTAAGACCCGCAGAAACACGTATGGGTTCGGGGAAAGGATCCCCTGAATATTGGGTAGCTGTTGTTAAACCAGGTCGAATACTTTATGAAATGGGTGGAGTAACAGAAAATATAGCCAGAAGGGCGATTTCAATAGCATCGTCCAAAATGCCTATACGAACTCAATTCATTATTTCGGGATAAAAAAAATCAAAATAAAAAGGTCTTGGGGATAAAAAAACAATAACAGGTGCCGGTTTCTTTCTTTGGACAAACAATATTTCTTTTTTTTCTTCACTCTTTGCTTTGCATTGAAAGAATAGATTCTAAAAAAATGATATGATTCAACCCCAGACCCTTTTGAATGTAGCGGATAACAGCGGGGCTCGAGAATTGATGTGTATTCGAATCATAGGAGCTAGCAATCGTCGATATGCTCATATCGGTGACGTTATTGTTGCTGTGATCAAAGACGCAGTGCCAAATATGCCCCTAGCAAGATCAGAGGTGGTCAGAGCTGTAATTGTACGTACTTGTAAAGAACTCAAACGTGATAACGGTATGATAATACGATATGATGACAATGCTGCGGTTGTCATTGACCAAGAAGGAAACCCCAAAGGAACTCGAATTTTTGGTGCAATTGCCCGGGAATTGAGACAGTTAAATTTTACTAAAATAGTTTCATTAGCCCCGGAGGTATTGTAAGGTCTTCTAAAATAAGATAATACCATTGGTTATAGTAAAGTATTTGAAAGAAAGAGATTAAGAAATATATTCAGAATTTTTAGTAGATTGTGTCTCACGCATATGCCTTTAATTTAAATTTAAATTCATAAACAAATAAGTAAAAAAAAAATATGTTGATTATATCAAAATTGGGGATCACCAAGAAATTTAATTCACCATGGGTAGGGATATTATTGCTGACATAATAACTTCTATACGAAATGCTGATATGGATAGAAAAAGGGTGGTTCGAATAGCATATACTAATATCACTGAAAATATTGTTAAAATACTTTTACGAGAAGGTTTTATCGAAAACGTGAGAAAACATAAAGAAACCAAAAAAGATTTTTTGGTTTTAACCCTACGGCATAGAAGGAATAGGAAAAGGTCTTATATAAATTTTTTAAATTTAAAACGGATCAGCCGGCCTGGTCTCCGAATCTATTCGAACTACCAACGAATTCCTAGAATTTTAGGTGGGATGGGAATTGTAATTATTTCTACTTCTCGAGGTATAATGACAGACCGAGAGGCTCGACTAGAACGAATTGGTGGAGAAGTTTTGTGTTATATATGGTAATCCTTCTAATATACGAATTGGGTCCGAAACTTCTTATTTGTGAAAACAAAAAGAAAAGGGGCGGGTTGTCTAATATCGTTCCTCCTCCATCAATTGATACTTCAAGGAGGCTTTACCTGGAATGAAAGAACAAAAATGGATTCATGAAGGTTTAATTACTGAATCCCTTCCCAACGGTATGTTCCGGATTCGCTTAGATAATCAAGATATGATTCTAGGTTATGTTTCGGGAAAGATCCGACGTAGTTTTATACGGATACTACCAGGCGATAGAGTTAAAATTGAAGTAAGTCGTTATGATTCAACCAGAGGACGTATAATTTATCGACTTCGCAATAAGGATTCGAAAGATTAGGTGTTTTTATCAACTTCAACATTCCTTTCGTGAGAAGATGATTCGAGATAAAAAATTCCAAGAAACCTATTTTCTTCCAAAAACTAGATTCAGAATTAAAATGAGGAATGCCAAATATGAAAATAAGAGCTTCTGTTCGTAAAATTTGTGAAAAATGTCGACTAATCCGTAGGCGGGGACGAATTATAGTAATTTGTTCCAACCCAAGACATAAACAAAGACAAGGATAATCAGACTTGTTAAAACACCCGATGTAAAAGTAAAAAGGGTAAAAAAAAGGGAGGGGTCCTTTTTGACACGAAATGGATATATCCATATATCTCTGACTCATATTTATGAGATGAAAAAATGGCAAAAAATATACCGAGAATTGGTTCACGTAAGAATGGACGTATTGGTTCACGTAAGAATACACGGAGAATACCAAAGGGGGTTATTCATGTTCAAGCAAGTTTCAATAATACTATTGTGACTGTTACAGATGTACGGGGTCGAGTGGTTTCTTGGTCCTCTGCCGGTACTTGTGGATTCAAGGGTACAAGAAGGGGGACGCCCTTTGCTGCTCAAACCGCAGCAGGAAATGCTATTCGTACAGTAGTGGATCAAGGTATGCAACGAGCAGAAGTCATGATAAAAGGACCGGGTCTCGGAAGAGACGCGGCATTACGCGCTATTCGCAGAAGTGGTATACTATTAACTTTTGTGCGGGATGTAACCCCTATGCCACATAATGGCTGTAGACCTCCGAAAAAGCGACGTGT